ATTTTTTTAATAGTGTAAATAGACATAGGTTGGGTAAGACAAACTACTAGAGGTTTTCCTGTTTCCGGGGGGTTTTCAGGAGTGTTAATAACCTTAGGATGTTTGGGGGGTAGGGGGGGTTTACGCGTATATAAACAAGTTTTTAGAAAACTGATTTTTGTATATATCTAAGTGTGAGGTTTGTTAGGGGGAATAAATAAGCTCTAAAGTATAGTAATTCAGTAATTCCACACGTTATAAACCGGGGTAAAAATTGTATGTATGTCCGTGATATCAGTTATGGAATATATGCAGTACATGTTTTGTAAACATTCAAGTTATGTCTTATTAACATGATGATAGTATTGTACTACCTACTTAAAGCTTTTGGAGCTGCACTGTGAAATGTGGAGTGAAAGATTAAAAAAGAAAAAAATTACCACTGCACACTGGATATAATGCCCGGCATGGTGGGTCTCTCGCTAATGTACTACACCATTAATCTATGCATGTTGATACAAGTTATGTGTCGTTCTTCCATTATAGTTCCACGAAATAAGAACCAAATGCCAATAATGTTTCAAATATAAGTTAAAATGGTAGGTCTGTCCCTGACTATCAAGAAACTAATTCACGAAGATTAATTCTTATGGTGGACTCTCACTTGGATTACTGTAATATAAGCTATAACCAAACATGTTGTCAAGCAATTAGTGATGGCCTTTAAAACAAAATGTCTATTCAGTAGCCCATAATCAGTATTAACGTACATAACAATATATGTTGATTATACATATATTATTATAAAGTTACAAATCAATTATTTGTGAAGAATGTTTTATAGTAATGTAATGTGCAGTATATAGCATGAAAAAGACTAGACAAAAAGTAGTTTAATGAAGAATACTAGCTTTGGGAGTTAGCGGCGGGGGCTAGAATCCCTTCTTTTTGAGCAGTAGAGGGGATTTTAACCCCTGGCGTCCGGTTTACAAGACCGGCGCTCTGAAACTGAGCTACTAGTGCAAGATCATTCAAGGGCCTTATTTTCTAACCATCCTGTAAGTGGGACTAAAATTAGGAAGAGGGAGAAGTATAGGACTGAAGCGATTTGACCAATAATAATATATGGGTGTTCAACGGGCATGCCTCCAATTCAGGTGAGGATAGCTACGTTTGCAATTAAAGTTCAAAACAGGAATTGTGTAAATGGTCGGAAGGTAAGGCTTCGTTGTTTTGAGGTGTGAAGGATTGGTACGACTATAAGTACAAGAATGGAGGCGAGCAGTGCTAAGACTCCTCCTAGTTTGTTTGGGATGGAACGTAGAATGGCGTAGGCAAATAGGAAGTATCATTCAGGTTTAATGTGGGGAGGAGTAACTAGGGGGTTAGCAGGGGTGAAGTTGTCTGGGTCTCCTAAAAGATTGGGGGAGAAGAGAGCTAGTGAAGTTAATGCAATGATAACAACTGCGAATCCTAGCAGGTCTTTGTATGAAAAGTATGGGTGGAATGAAATTTTGTCTGCGTCGGAGTTTAACCCTAGGGGGTTGTTAGATCCGGTTTCGTGTAGGAAAAGCAGATGAATAATGGTAAAGGCTGCGATGATGAAGGGGAGGAGGAAGTGGAAGGCAAAGAAGCGTGTGAGTGTTGCATTGTCAACGGAGAAACCCCCTCAGATTCATTGGACTAGGACATTGCCTACATATGGAACGGCGGATAGGAGGTTAGTAATGACGGTAGCGCCTCAGAATGATATTTGTCCTCATGGAAGGACATAACCTACAAAGGCGGTTATTATTACTAGAAGGAGGAGGATTACTCCAATGTTTCATGTCTCTTTGTAGAGATAAGAGCCATAATAGAGTCCCCGTCCAATGTGAAGATAAATGCAGATGAAGAAAAATGATGCTCCGTTGGCGTGGAGATTACGGATGAGTCAGCCGTAGTTAACGTCTCGACAAATGTGTGTTACTGAAGAGAAGGCAGTGGCGATATCGGATGTGTAGTGTATAGCTAAAAATAGTCCTGTGAGGATTTGGGCAATTAAGCAGAGACCAAGTAAGGAGCCGAAGTTTCATCAGACTGAAATGTTTGATGGGGCTGGGAGATCAACTAATGCGTCATTGGCAATTTTAAGTAATGGGTGGGCTTTGCGTAGGCTTGCCATTGTAGTTCTTGTAGTTGAATAACAACGGTGGTTTTTCAAGTCATTGGTCCTGGTTAAAATCCTGGCAGGAATTATGATATATATAATGGCTTTTCTTTTATTCGGTTGGGTTTTTGGTATGGTGGCAATTGCTTCTAATCCATCTCCTTATTTTGGTGCGTTAGGGTTAGTAATTGTAGCGGGGCTGGGTTGTGGTGTATTGGTGGGACATGGAGGAGGGTTTTTGTCTTTGGTGTTGTTTTTAATTTATCTTGGAGGGATGCTTGTTGTGTTTGCTTATTCGGCGGCTCTTGCTGCTGAGCCTTATCCTGAGGGCTGATGAAGTCGGTCTGTAATGGTAATTTTCACTGTTTATTTTTTAGTGGTATGTCTGGTTGCAGTGGTGTATTTGGCGGGGTGAAGTGGGTCTTTTTCCTTTTCTGTAGACGAAGTAGGTGAATTTTTGGCGTTTAGCGGAGATATGGGAGGGGTATCGTTAGTGTATTCTGCAGGGGGCGGTGTATTAGTAATTGGTGCAATGGTGTTGCTTTTTACTTTACTTGTAGTGTTGGAGTTAACACGGGGCTTGAGTCGAGGCGTGGTTCGAGCAGTTAGGTGGTGAATATTAATGTGATGGCTGTGGTGAGTGCAAGTGTCATGATGAGTAGCATAAAGTAGATTTTGACTGATCCTTTTTGAGTATCGCTTGTTATTGTAATAGGTGTGAGGTTGAGAGAGGAGATTGCAGTAGGGCCCAATTTTTCTAGGGCTGTTTGGTCCACTGTTTGGTAGGCGAGGGTTTGTCCGAGGGTGAGGCCTAGTTTTGGAGTAAAGCGGTGGATGATTGTTGGGAAGAAGCCTAATATGTTGGAGAAATGGTGGGGGGTTAGTTGTGGTGTTGGTTTAGGTTGTTTGCTGGCAAGTGAGGCAAGTTGCAGAGCGGTCAGTAGGCCAAGAATTGAAACGGCTAGTGCGGCTAGTTTTAGGAGGGGAGGTATAGATATGACGGGTGTTTTTAGGGGGAGGATGTTTGAGGTAATTAATAAGCCTGCGATAATGCTACCTCATGCCAATCGTTTAATGGGGTTAATGACTGCTGGGTCGTTTTCGTTAATAGGTGAGAGTGAATTGAATCGTGGGTGTCCTATTGAGACAAAGAAGACGACGCGAAGGCTGTAGACTGCAGTGAAAGAGGTGGCTAATAGGGTAAGAGTTAGGGCTCAGGCGTTTAGGTGTGATGTGTTTAGTGCTTCAATAATTGCGTCTTTGGAGAAGAAGCCAGCTAAAAAAGGTGTGCCTGTTAGTGCTAAGCTTCCGATGGTTAGGCAGGATGATGTAAAAGGAGTGAGGTGGTGTATGCCACCCATTTTACGGATGTCTTGTTCATCATTTAGGCTGTGGATAATTGAGCCTGAGCATAGGAAGAGTATTGCTTTGAAGAAGGCGTGGGTGCAAATGTGTAGGAAGGCAAGTTGGGGTTGATTGAGTCCAATTGTTACTATTATTAAGCCTAATTGGCTAGATGTGGAGAAAGCAACGATTTTTTTGATGTCATTTTGGGTCAGGGCGCAAGTGGCTGTGAAGAGGGTGGTTAGGGCTCCAAGGCATAGGCAGGTGGTTAAAGCAGTTTGATTGTTTTCCATTAGGGGGCTTATTCGGATCAGAAGGAAGATTCCTGCAACAACCATAGTGCTGGAATGTAGTAGGGCAGATACCGGGGTAGGACCTTCTATGGCTGATGGGAGTCAAGGGTGGAGGCCAAATTGGGCTGATTTGCCTGTGGCGGCTAAGATGAGCCCAAGAAGGGGAAGAGTTAAGTCTATATCTTTGGCTGTTGAGAAGATTTGTTGTATTTCTCATGAGTTAAGATTTATTGCGATTCAAGCTATTGCGAGAATAAGGCCGATATCTCCTACTCGGTTATAAAGAACTGCTTGTAAGGCGGCAGCGTTTGCGTCGGCTCGTCCAAACCATCAGCCGATTAGTAAGAAGGACATAATTCCTACGCCTTCTCATCCGATGAAGAGTTGGAATATGTTGTTGGCTGTGACTAGAATAATCATAGCGATTAGGAAAATTAGTAGGTATTTAAAGAATCGGTTTATGTTAGGGTCAGAGTGTATGTATCATGATGCGAATTCAAGGATAGATCAGGTTACATACAGGGCGATGGGGGTGAAGATGATGGAGTAGTGGTCAAATTTAAGGCTAATGTTGATGTCAAAGGTCAGGGTGTTTATTCAGTTTCAGTTAGTTACAATTGTCTCCGCGCCTTCGTTGAGAAACAGAAACAGGGGCAGGAGGCTGACGAAGAAGGCTAGTTTCACTGATGTCTTTACGTGGGTTAGGGCTCAGGAAGCTTTTTGGGGGTGGGGGTTAAGGGTGGAGAGAATAGGGTATACTAGCAGTGTAAAGATGATAAGCAAGCTTGAGGTTATAGTCAATGCGGTGGGGTGCATAGCTGCTACTTGGATTTGCACCAAGAGTTTTTGGTTCCTAAGACCAACGGATGAGCTGTTATCCTTTAGAAGCGTCAGGTTGCGAGTGAGCCCTGGGGTTCAACTAGGGTGGCGAAGATTAGCAGTCTTCGTTGCTGGCGAGCCTCTCTCTGTGGATAAGAAGATTTTAACTTCTTTCTTTAGAATCACAATCTAATGTTTTCGTTAAACTATACCCACATGAGGTTCATCCTCAGATAAGTTCGGGTTTGAGGATGAGAAGAATCAAGGGGATTAAGTGTAGAGCTATGAGAAGGTGTTCTCGTGAGTGGGATGGCTCTAGGTTGGCGAGATGTGCAGGGAGTGGCCCTCGTTGGGTTATGAGGAACATATATAGTGAGTAGCCTGCAGTGATTAGGGTGCCAATTCCAGTCAAGATGAGAGTTCATCATGATCAGTTGAAGAGGGATGTAATGATCATGAGCTCGCCTATTAAGTTAGGTAGGGGTGGTAGGGCTAGGTTGGCTAGGGAGCCTAGGAATCATCATGTTGCTATAAGGGGAAGAGCCATTTGTAGACCTCGAGCTAGAACTATGGTACGGCTATGCGTTCGTTCATAGTTAGTATTTGCTAGGCAAAAGAGGGCGGAGGATGTTAGGCCGTGTGCAATTATAAGGATTAGTGCTCCAGTAAATCCTCATGGGGTTTGAATTAGGATTCCTCCTACCACTAGGCCCATGTGGCTTACTGATGAGTAAGCGATTAAAGACTTAAGGTCTGTTTGGCGAAGACAAATGGAGCCGGTTATAATAATACCTCATAGTGCGAGGGCGATGAATGGGTAGCTTAGTTCTTTTGTTAGTGGCTCTAGCATGATTAGAATTCGTATTATTCCATAACCTCCTAGTTTTAGTAGGACGGCAGCAAGAATTATTGAGCCTGCAACTGGTGCTTCTACATGGGCTTTGGGAAGCCAGATATGAACCCCATATAAAGGTATTTTAACTAAGAAGCCTAGTAGGCAGGCGGCTCATCATAATTTGTCTGAATATGAGGTAAGATGGATGTAGTTAGAGTATTGGAGTGTTAGTAGGGATAGAGTTCCTGTGGTTTTTTCAAGTGCGAGAAGGGCGACCAGGAGGGGGAGGGATCCTGCTAGGGTGTAGAACAGAAAGTAGGTACCTGCGTTTAAGCGTTCTGTTTGGGAGCCTCATCGGGTAATTAAAATTAGGGTAGGAATTAGGGTTGCTTCAAATATGATATAAAATATTATTAGTTCTGTAGCGCTGAAAGCTATAATGAGGAAGATTTGGAGTGAGATCATTAGGGTGATGAACGTTCGTTGTCGGGCTGAAGGTTCGGAGGCTATGTGGTTTTGGCTTGCAAGGATTATTAGTGGGAGAAGTCAGCATGTAAGGATTAATAGCGGGGTAGAGAGAGGGTCAGTGGCTATGTAGAGGTTAAGACATGACCAGCCTGTGTCTAATGGGTTAATTAATCATAATAGGCTGGCAAATGCAATAAGTAGGCTATGTGTAAGGGTGGAGGTTCATAACCATTTGGTAGGGGTAAGTCAGGTTGTTGGGACTAGCATAATAGTTGGAATAAGGATTTTTAACATTGTAGGAGGCTTAGGGCGGCGATTCGGTCGTTTCCATGTGTTCGGGCTATGGCTACTAGTAATGCCAAGCCTACGCTTGCTTCGCAGGCTGAGAATGTAAGTAGGAGTAGGGGGGTGGCCAAAGAGCTGATGGAGCTGAAGTGAAGGGTTCATAGGGAGAGGCCAATGAATAAGGATAATATCATTCCTTCTAAGCATAATAGGGCAGATAAAAGGTGGGTTCGATAAAATCCTAGGCCAGTTAGGCCTAATACGAAGGCAGATGAAAAGGCAAATAGGAGAGGAGACATTAGGTTAATTGTGGACTTTAACCACAAGTTTTTGAGCCGAAATCAAATGTTTTTTTTAAACTAATTACCTATTCGGCTCATTCTAGCCCTCCTTGAAATCACTCGTAGATGAGGCCGACGGTGAGTAGAACTAGGACGGCTGAGGCTAGAAAAAAGGTTATGAGCGGGGATGTTAGTTGATCGGCTCAAGGGAGGGGTAGGAGGAGGGCAATTTCTAGATCAAAAAGGAGAAAGAGAATAGCGATTAAGAAAAAGCGTAGTGAAAAAGGCAGTCGAGCGGATCCTAAGGGATCAAACCCGCATTCATAGGGGGAGACTTTTTCATGATCTGAAGCAATTATAGGTAATCAAAAGGAGACAATAGCGAGGACAATGGTTAGGGCGAGGGAGATTAATATTATCGTGGTAAGGTTCATTTATCTTTCCTTGGATTTTAACCAAGACCAGGTGATTGGAAGTCACTTATACTAACTTTAGTACTAGAAAGATTATGATCCTCATCAGTAGATAGAGATATAAAGGAATAGTCATACGACGTCTACGAAATGTCAGTATCAGGCAGCCGCTTCGAATCCAAAGTGATGTTCGGATGTGAAGTGGTATTGGACTTGTCGTAAGAGGCAGACAGCCAGGAATGTTGAACCAATAATTACATGGAGGCCGTGGAAACCGGTTGCTACGAAGAAGGTAGAGCCGTAGACCCCGTCTGCAATTGTGAAGGGTGCTTCATAGTACTCCATGCCTTGAAGGAAGGTGAAATAGAATCCTAGGAGAATTGTTAGCAGGAGGGATTGAATTGCTTGTTTTCGTTCGCCTTCTATAATGCTATGGTGGGCTCAAGTGACTGTAACCCCTGAGGCCAGTAGGACAGCTGTATTGAGAAGGGGTACTTCAAATGGGTCGAGGGTGGTAATGCCTGTGGGGGGTCAGCAGCCTCCTAGTTCGGGTGTGGGCGCAAGACTGGCGTGGTAAAAGGCCCAGAAGAATCCTAGAAAGAAGAAGACTTCTGAGGTAATAAATAAAATTATTCCGTATCGAAGTCCTTTTTGGACGGGAGGTGTGTGGTGTCCTTGAAATGTACCTTCTCGTACAATGTCTCGTCATCATTGGTATATCGTGAGTAGTAGTAAGGCTGTTCCAAGGGTTATGAGTGTTGTAGAGTGGAAGTGAAATCAAATTGCGAGTCCTGATGTTATTAGGAGGGCGGCAACTGCGCCTGTTAGGGGTCATGGGCTGGGGTCAACTATGTGGTATGCGTGTGCTTGATGGGCCATTATACGTTTTCTTGTAGATACAGGCTTAGTAAAAGTACGAATACATAAGCTTGAATTATTGCGACTGCAATTTCTAGTAAGGTGAGGAGGAATAGAAGGGTTGCAGTAAGAATTGCGACGGTAGGTATTAAGGGTAGAAGGACGAAGGCAGCTGTGGCGATTAGTTGAATTAGTAAGTGGCCGGCTGTGAGGTTAGCGGTAAGTCGTACGCCTAGGGCTAATGGTCGAATAAATAAGCTAATTGTTTCGATAATAATAAGTACGGGGATTAGGGGGGTAGGGGTCCCTTCTGGCAGGAGGTGGCCTAAAGCAATTGTTGGTTGGTTTCGCATGCCAATAATAACTGTGGCTAGTCAGAGGGGGACTGCAAGACCTATGTTAAGGGATAATTGTGTGGTGGGTGTGAAAGTGTAAGGAAGGAGTCCTAGCATATTAAGGGTAATTAAGAATAATATTAAGGATGCAAAGATAAGCGCTCATTTGTGCCCTCCTGTGTTTAGGGGGAGGAGGAGTTGTTGAGTAAATCGATTAATAAATCAGCCTTGAAGGGTTAGTAAGCGGTTGTTTAATCATCGGGAGGATGGGGTTGGATATAGGATTCAAGGGAGGCTTAGGGCGATGGCAATTAGGGGAATTCCTAAATATGAGGGGCTCATGAATTGGTCAAAAAAGCTTAGTGTCATGATCAAGTTCAGGGTTCTGTTTTAAGTTTTTCTGTGTTTTGGGCTACCGGTTCGTTTGGGGAAGAATGGGCTAGAATTTTTGGGGGTAGAACCGTTAGGAATACTAGTCAAGAGAAGACTAGAATGGCGAATCAAGGGGCGGGGTTAAGTTGAGGCATGTCACCAAGGGTGGTTGGGAGTCACCAATCTTTAGCTTAAAAGGCTAACGCTAATGGCCCTGTTTAGCTTCTTGGCGAAGCGTCTTCAAGTATTAAAGATGATCAGTTTTCGAAATGTTCTAGTGGGACTACTTCAACTACGATAGGTATAAAGCTGTGGTTAGCTCCGCAGATTTCAGAGCATTGTCCGTAAAATACTCCCGGTCGTGATGCAATGAAGGCTGTTTGGTTTAATCGGCCAGGTACTGCGTCTATTTTGACGCCTAGGGCTGGAACTGCTCATGAGTGAAGAACATCTTCAGCTGAGACTAGAACTCGAACAGGTGATTCGATGGGGACTACTATTCGATGGTCTGTTTCTAGGAGGCGAAATTGTCCGGGAGCAAGGTCTTGTGTGGGGATTATGTATGAGTCGAATCCAAGGTCTTCGTAATCAGTATATTCGTAACTTCAGTATCATTGGTGGCCAATGGCTTTAATTGTTAAGTGGGGGTCATTAATCTCATCTATAAGATAAAGGATACGGAGAGATGGGAGTGCAATGAGAATAAGAATAATTGCGGGGAGAATTGTTCAAATAATTTCAATTTCTTGGGAGTCTAGAATATATTTGTTAGTTAGTTTGGTGGACACTATAGCTACAATGATGTAAAGCACTAGAGTGCTAATTAGAAAGACGATTATTAAAGCGTGGTCATGGAAGTGAAGGAGTTCTTCTATAACAGGTGAAGCTGCATCTTGAAATCCTAGTTGTGAGGGATGTGCCATTAGTAAATAAAACACGCGGGGATTTAACCCGCAATTTTGCCTTGACAAAGCAATGTAATATTCATTTTTACTAGTGTCTTATGAAGAAAGTGGCAGAGTGGTTATGTTGTTGGCTTGAAACCAGCATACGGGGGTTCAATTCCCTCCTTTCTCGGTTTTGATAGTTTAGTTGGACTTGAACATATGCAGGTTCTTCAAATGTGTGGTAAGGAGGAGGGCAGCCGTGGAGTCATTCTACGTTGGTTGCTGTTAATTCAACTGATATTACTTCACGTTTAGAAGCGAATGCTTCTCAGATAATAAATAAGAACATGATTACAGCTACAAGAGAAATTAGAGAGCCGATAGAAGAAATTGTGTTTCATAGAGTGTAGGCATCTGGGTAGTCAGAGTATCGTCGAGGCATACCAGCTAAACCAAGGAAGTGTTGTGGGAAAAAGGTTAAGTTAACACCAACGAACATAATGCCGAAGTGGATTTTTGTTCAGGTGCTGTGGAGAGTGTAGCCGGAAAATAGTGGGAATCAGTGAACAAAGGCGGCAACAATTGCAAATACAGCTCCTATAGATAGGACGTAGTGGAAGTGGGCTACTACATAATATGTGTCATGTAGAACAATGTCTAAAGAGGAGTTGGCAAGAACAATACCTGTTAAGCCGCCTACTGTAAATAAGAAGATAAAGCCCAGGGCTCATAATAGAGGGGTTTCTCATTTAATAGAGCCTCCGTGAAGGGTAGCTAGTCAGCTAAAGACTTTTACACCGGTAGGAATTGCAATAATTATAGTAGCAGATGTGAAGTAGGCACGGGTGTCTACGTCCATTCCGACTGTAAACATATGATGGGCTCAAACGATAAACCCCAGCAGTCCGATTGCTATTATAGCTCACACTATTCCCATGTAACCAAAAGGTTCTTTTTTACCTGAGTAGTAGGCGACGATGTGTGAAATCATTCCAAATCCTGGAAGAATAAGAATGTAGACTTCTGGGTGACCGAAGAATCAGAATAGGTGTTGGTATAGGATAGGATCCCCTCCGCCTGCCGGATCGAAGAAGGTGGTGTTTAGGTTTCGATCTGTAAGTAACATTGTAATGCCAGCGGCAAGAACAGGGAGTGAGAGAAGGAGTAGGACGGCAGTAATTAGTACTGCTCATACGAATAGGGGTGTTTGGTACTGAGAAATAGCAGGGGGTTTCATATTAATGATTGTTGTAATAAAATTAATAGCCCCAAGAATTGAAGAAATTCCTGCAAGATGGAGGGAGAAAATAGTAAGATCTACAGATGCTCCTGCGTGCGCCAGATTACCGGCTAAAGGGGGGTAAACCGTTCATCCAGTTCCGGCACCAGACTCTACTGCGGAGGATGCAAGTAGGAGTAGGAAAGATGGTGGTAGAAGTCAAAAGCTCATATTATTCATTCGTGGGAATGCCATATCGGGAGCTCCAATCATTAGAGGGATTAGTCAATTTCCAAATCCACCAATCATAATTGGTATTACTATAAAGAAAATTATTACGAATGCGTGTGCCGTGACAATTACATTATAAATTTGATCATCCCCTAGGAGGGCGCCTGGTTGACTTAGTTCTGCTCGGATCAGGAGGCTTAGTGCTGTTCCTACTATTCCGGCTCAAGCACCGAATACTAAATAAAGGGTGCCAATGTCTTTGTGGTTGGTTGAGAAAAATCAGCGTGTGACTGCCATAGGTAAGATGGCTGAGTTTTAAGCGGTGGATTGTAGCCCCATAGACAGAGGTTTGAGTCCTCTTCTTATCAAGTCCCGGGGTGTAATCACGTTAGATTGCAAATCTAAAGAGGCAGGTTAGCGCCTGCCGGGACTTTCCCCGCCTTTATGTTTATTATTAGGCGGGGAAAGTTAGACGAATGCTCGCTGGTTTGGGCGCTTAGCTGTTAACTAAGAGTTCGTAGGATCGAAGCCTGCTCGTCTAGTAAGGCTTTAGCTTAATTAAAGTGTCTGCTTTGCATGCAGTAGATGTGGAGTAATATTCCGCAAGTCTTACAGGGACTGGGAGATTCTCACTCCCGCTGAGGGCTTTGAAGGCTCTTGGTCTGAAGTGCTAACCTAAGTCTCTTAGATGCTGAGGACAGTAATTAGTATGGGAGCAATTGGTAGGAGGCCGGAAGATGCTATGGTGAGGGTCGCTAGATGGAGTGATGGTCGGGGTAGGCGTAGTACCCAGAAGATTGCGCAGGTAATGGTGCCGGGGGATATTGTGAGGGCTATTGCATATGCAATTCGGAGGTATACGTAAAGGCTAAGTAAAGAGGATAGGGCGGCAATGGTTGCTATGAGGGCGCAATTATTTTCTACCATGGTTTGGAGAATTATTCATTTAGGGAAGAAGCCAGTGAGTGGGGGAAGACCTCCGAGGGAAAAGAGGATAAGGGGAGTGAAGGCTGTCAGTACAGGATTTTTGGTTGCAGATATGGCGAGCGTGGTGAGATCAGTTGAGTGGGTGTGGTCAAATACAAGGAATGCTGCGGCGGCTATAATGATGTATGTGACTAGGGTTAGTAGGGCTAAGGATTTGGAGAATTGTATGGCTAGGGCCACCCACCCCAGGTGGGCAATAGAGGAATAAGCCAGGATTTTTCGGAGTTGTGTTTGGTTTAGGCCGCCCCATCCACCTACTAGTGTAGAGGTAAGACCTAGGAATGTAAGTAGGTGTGGGTTGGAGGGTTCAATTTGGATAAGGAGGGCAAAGGGTGCAAGTTTTTGTCAGGTCGAGATTACTATTCCTGTAATCAGATCAACTCCTTGAAGGACTTCGGGGAGTCATGCGTGTAGTGGTGCAAGTCCTATTTTTAGTGCGAGAGCGAGGGTTACTAGGATGGTTGCGATGGGGCTGGGGGTGTGGTAGAAGTCTCATTCGCCTGAAAGTCAAGCGTTAACCATGGTTGCAAATAGTAGTAGGGCGGCTCCTGTGGCTTGGGTTAGAAAATATTTAGTTGCTGCTTCGATTGCTCGTGGGTGGTGGTGTTTGGCTATTAGGGGGATGATAGCGATGGTGCTGATTTCAAGGCCTATTCAGGCAATTAGTCAGTGTGAGCTTGTGAATGCAATTGTGGTTCCTAGACCAAGTCCGAATACTAACGGGATCATTAGGATCGGGTTCATTAGTAAAGGAAGGAGTTTAACCAACATGTTCGGGGTATGGGCCCGAGAGCTTAATTAGCTGACCTTACTAGGAAGTGGTGTAGTGGAAGCACTAAGAGTTTTGATCTCTTTAGGTGGGGTTCGAGTCCCCTCTTTCTAAGGAGTTGGAAGGACTTTAACCTTCATATTTCACTCTATCAAAGTGGCCCTTTGTTTCAGGCACAACTCCTGGGTTTATGGGTGAGGGGGTAACCCTGCGAATGCGATAGGGACGGCTAAATGTCAAATAACTAATGCTAGTGTTAATGGGAGGAAGTTTTTTCAGATGAGATGCATCAGTTGGTCATATCGGAAGCGAGGGTAGGAGGCTCGTGCTCAAAGAAAAATTATGGCAATTATGACTGTTTTTAATATTAAATTTGTTGTGGTGAGTTCTGGAATTGAAACATAGAATGAGGGTCCTAGAAATAGGATGGCGGTAAGTGTACTTATAAGAAGAATGTTGGCGTACTCTGCGAGAAAGAATAGTGCGAATGGGCCTGCTGCATATTCGACGTTAAAACCTGATACTAATTCGGACTCTCCTTCGGTTAGGTCGAAGGGAGCACGGTTAGTCTCTGCTAGAGTAGAAATAAATCATATTCAGGCAAGGGGTCATGCTGAAAATAGTAGTCAGGTGTTTTCTTGTGCAATGCTGAAGGTTTGGAGAGTGAAGCCGCCAGTGAAGATAATTGCGTTAAGCAGAATAAGTCCCAGACTTACTTCATAGGAAATAGTTTGGGCTACGGCTCGAAGTGCTCCGATTAGGGCATATTTGGAATTTGATGCTCATCCTGATCCGAGAAGTGAATAAACTGTTAGGCTGGAAATGGCTAGGATAAAAAGAATTCCGAGGTTAAGATTAGCTATCGGATGGGGAGTTGGTATTGGTGACCAAAGGGTGAGGGCGAGGATGAGGGCTAGCATAGGGGTAAAGAGGAAAAGGATTTGGGAGGATGCGGATGGGCGTACTGGTTCTTTGATGAATAATTTTACTCCGTCTGCGACAGGTTGAAGAAGACCATATGGCCCTACTACGTTAGGTCCTTTTCGTGTTTGTATATAGCCGAGGACTTTTCGTTCAATTAGGGTAAAAAAGGCAACTGCTAGGAGGACGGGTACTATAAGTGCTAAGGGGTTAACAATGTAGTTGATGAATGTTGAGATCATAGTTAAGGAGAGGATTTGAACCTCTGTGGAAAGGGCTTAGGTCTTTTGCAGTGGCCGGGCTCTGCCACCTTAACATACCATTTTCTTTGGTTGGAGAGATATGTCCTTTTGTCTATTTTAGTTGTGTTCATTAGGTAAGGATGGGGCGTGCTTTGGGTAGGGGCCTCTTCTTTTCGGTCCTTTCGTACTAGAAAAGATCATATCATAGATAGAAACTGACCTGGATTACTCCGGTCTGAACTCAGATCACGTAGGACTTTAATCGTTGAACAAACGAACCCTTAATAGCGGCTGCACCATTAGGATGTCCTGATCCAACATCGAGGTCGTAAACCCCCTTGTCGATATGGGCTCTAAAAGGGGATTGCGCTGTTATCCCTAGGGTAACTTGGTCCGTTGGTCGGCATTGCCGGATCTGGTTGGTCAGAGGTTCTGTTTGATAGAGCGGAAGCTCGTGACTGTGGGGATAGTATCCCTATTCCACGCGGGGGTTTTTTATTTCTCCGTGGTCGCCCCAACCGAAGACATTAGGGCAGGGTTCAATATTGTTCGGGCCTTTGTTTAGGGGTAATTAACATGGTCTGCTTTGGTGTCTAAAGCTCCATAGGGTCTTCTCGTCTTATGGGAATATCCCCGCTTCTGCACGGGGGGATCAATTTCATTGACTGGAAAAAGGAGACAGTTAAGCCCTCGTTGTGCCATTCATACAGGTCTCCATTTAAAAGACAAGTGATTGCGCTACCTTCGCACGGTCAAAATACCGCGGCCGTTAAACATATAGTCACAGGGCAGGCGGGACCTCTTATTTGTTGTTTTTGCAAGAGGCGATGTTTTTGGTAAACAGGCGAGGCCTAATGTGTTTGCCGAGTTCCTTCTTTTTCTTTTAGTCTTTCCGTGGGTGCATACCGGTGTAGGGTTAACGGTTGTTGATTGGGTGGTTTTCTAGTTGTTGGGTTTGTGGTTCAATTCCCTCTTTGTTTGGGGCCGGTTAAGTTTCGGTGGGGTGTCCGTTCCGATTTACACGTATGCTGGGAGAGAGGGTGGGGTCTCTTATTACTCATATTAGCATAATCGCTCCCATGGATGCATGGGAAGGCCTGATAGGATTAGGGGACTAAGAATAAGTTGTCGGGATTTGGGGATGATATTTATGTCTGAGCTTTAACGCTTTCTGTTTGGATGGCTGCTTTTAGGCCCACTGAGACATGTTACCTTGTTTAATTATGATCTTTATCCTCCTGGAAAAGTTGTATCTTATGTCAAGGGGGCTGTACCCCCCTTGACTAACTCTTTAAGTTTCTTAGGTGTCTGCAGGGTCAGAACGGGGGAGTAAAGAAGCTTAGAGGCTGAACTTCTATCCAATTCTCAGGCAACCAGCTATAACTAGGTTCGATAGGTCTGTCACCTCTACTCAAAGTTCTTCCCACTCTTTTGCCACAGAGACGGGTTTGCCCTATTAATAGGCTGTCTTGGAGTAGCTCACTTAGTTTCGGGGTTTCAAACTAAAGTTCACTTTGCTTGGATTGTTTCTGGCTAAATCATGATGCAAAAGGTACGAGGTTAAATCTCTGCTTTTATTGGCTTAACTAAGTTATTTCATTTCTCTTTCAGCGTTCCCTTGCGGTACTTTATCTGTAACTCCTGATGTCCTTTTCTATCACCTATACTGAGGAGGAAAAATGGTTTGTTTAATGTTTTGTTAGGGGTTTTGGGATTATTTATATGGGTTTGTTGTTTTTTGGATTTGGGGTTAGCTGTTTGGCTGTAAGAGTAATTCGATTTGCACGAATGCCTTCTCAGTGTAAGGGAGATGCTATTCTGTTTTAGCTATACTCTTGTTTTTCCAAGTGCACCTTCCGGTACACTTACCATGTTACGACTTGCCTCCCCTTTGCAATTGTAGCTATTTATTTACTTGAGAGTTTTAGCTCGGGGAGAGTGACGGGCGGTGTGTGCGCGCTTCAGGGCCAGTTTCAGAAGAACACTCTATTTTCTACTTACTGCTAAATCCTCCTTCAGACATCTGTTTCAGGGTGTCATCCGTGTGCACTGGGTTAGTGAATGTAGCCCATTTCTTCCCCTTCCATACGCTACACCTCGACCTGACGTTTTGGGCTTTGCCAGTTTTGCTTACTATTAACCCTTCATAGGGTAAGCTGACGACGGTGGTATATAGGCGGGAAGAACAAGGAAGGGTGAGGTTGAACGGGGGTTATCGGTTCTAGAACAGGCTCCTCTAGGTGGGTCTAAAGCACCGCCAAGTCCTTTGGGTTTTAAGCTGGTGCTCGTAGTTCCCAGGCGGATGGTAGTTGTAAATTACCATCAATGTTTAAGGCTAGGCATAGTGGGGTATCTAATCCCAGTTTGTGCCCTAGCTTTCGTGGGTTCAGTAAGTTTAAAGCCACTTTCGTGATTGGGCTTCTAACCTTCGGGTGCGTATAACAGCTTTGAAGGTGTTTGGCTTTAGTGGGGTATAGTACTTAACCACTCTTTACGCCGATTGTCTGTCAACTTGGGTCTCTCGTATAACCGCGGTGGCTGGCACGAGTTTTACCGGCCCTATATAACTTTAACTAAGTCAAGTTTTCACTTATGGCTTAATATTTATCACTGCTGAAATCCCTTGAGGGTGTGGCTAAGCAAGGTGTTGTGGGCTGCTGGGGAAGCGTGCCTGATACCGGCTCCTTGTTTCCGAGCAGGAAACTGTAGGGCATTCTCACGGGGGTGCGGATACTTGCATGTGTAAATTAAGCTAGAGCTGACAGCAAAGTCAGGACCAAACTTTTGTGCTTGCGGGACTTTTCAGGGTCCATCTTAACATCTTCAGTGATATGCTTTGATTAAGCTACGCTAGC